TATAATAATTAAATAATATATATATATATATAATTATATGATTATATATAATTGTATATATATAATTATTTATTTATATATTAATAATTATATGTTTATAAATTATATGATTGTTTTAGTCTATTACTTATATTAAAAGGTTAATTATATATAGTTATATAAATAGAAATTATTTATATAGATATAAAAAAATATTATTAAATTTTATTTTAATTAAATTTTTTTAAATAGTTTAATTTATTAAATATTTTTTTAAAAATATATAATTTATAAAAAAAAAAAAAAACTCTTCAAATTAATGTTTTAATAATTCTTTATATAATTTATTATAAAATTTAAATTTTTAATTTATTTAATTTTATTGAATTTTATTAATATTGATTTTTATAGTTTATTTTAAAAATTAAATTTTTACGTATTATTTTTTTTTGAAAAAATATCAATTTGTAATATTTAAAATTTTAAAATTTTAAAATTTTTTTATATAAAAATTCTTTAAATTAAAAGTAATTTAATTTTTATATATTTTTAATGTTTATTATTATAAATATTATATTAAATATTTAAATATTACTTTATGAATTTATTTAAATTTATTATAATTATTTTTTATTGATTTCTTAGGGGCAAAAATTTTAAAAGTTTAAAGTTTTATTAAAAAATATAATTTAGTAATTTACTTTTAATTTTAGTTTTTTAAAAAATTAACTTTTTTGGGGCTAAAAAAAGTTAAAAATTTTTTAAAATTCAATGAAATTTTTAAGGAATCTTTTTGATAACTAGGGAGGTAGTCTCCTTTGTTTATTTTTAATATAATTATTTAAAAAGTTTTATTTTAGCTTAAAATATTAATGTTTAATTTTTTTACATGTAAATTATAGTGTGTTTATTTTTATATTTAAAAAATATATTTTTTTTTTAATTCGCAGTTTATAAATTTTTATATTTAAGAAATTAAGATTAAGAAATTTATTTAGTATTAACAAAATTTGTGCCAGCAGTTGCGGTTATACAAATAATACAATTAATATTTAATAATAAATAATTAAATGTGATTTATTGTAATTAAAATTTAAATTTATTAAGTGAAATTTTAAATTTAATTAAAATTATAATTAATTATTTGAAGTTATTAAATTTTATATTAAACTAGGATTAGATACCCTATTATTTAAAATGTAATTTTTTTTTATTAAATTAGTATTAGTTATTATCTTGAAAATTAAAAAATTTGGCGGTATTTTAGTCTTTTCAGAGGAACCTGTTCTATAATCGATATTCCACGATTAATTGTACTTATTTTAATTAGTTTATATATCATCGTAGTTGAATATTTTATAAGAAATTAAATATTCAAGATTTTTAATAATAAATTAAATCAGATCAAGGTATAGCTTATAAATAAGAAGAAATGGGTTACAATAAATTTATTTAAATGGATTTTTTAATGAAAAATTTGAATGAAGGTGGATTTGAAAGTAATATTATTAAATTTAATAATATGATTTGAGCTCTAAAATATGTACATATCGCCCGTCGCTTTCATATAAAGTGAAATAAGTCGTAACAAAGTAGATGTACTGGAAAGTGTATCTAGAATGACAAATTAGAGCTTGATATAAAGCATTTTATTTACATTAAAAAGTTAATTGTGAAATTCCATTTAATTTGAATTTAATTATTTATTTTAAATTTTTTTAAATAAAATATTTTTATGTTTTATTATTTATTTAGAAATAATTTTTTTTATTATAGATTAAAGTACAGTGATGGAATATTGAAAAATTTTGAAAAATTAAATTTTTTAAAGAATAATTAATTTTTAGTACCTTGTGTATCAGGGTTTATTAAAAAAAGGTTAATTAAATTAATTTTCTCGATTTTAAAAGAGTTAAATAAATATTTTTTTTAATGTATAATAATTATTAATAATGTTTATTTTGTAATGAAATGTTATTCGTTTTTAAATATATCTAGTTTTTTAAGAAATAAATTTAATTTAGTTATTAATAAGAATTTTTTTTTTTTAAAAAATAAAATTTTATTATTAATTAATATTTTAGGGGATAAGCTTTAAGATAAATTTATATAATCAATATAAATTAAAAATAAATGTAGAATTAAAAATTTTTTTCATTTATAGTTTGTTATAATTAATTTTTATTTTTATTATTATTTATATTTGATTTATTTTTTTTTATTAAAATTATATATTTAATTTAAAATTATAAGTAATAATGATAAAATTAGTATTATTTATTTTATTAATATTAAATATAATAAAGGTAAAATTAAGGAATTCGGCAAAATAATTTTTCGCCTGTTTATTAAAAACATGTCTTTTTGATAATAATTTAAAGTCTGGCCTGCCCAATGATAATTTAAATGGCCGCGGTATTTTGACCGTGCAAAGGTAGCATAATCATTAGTTTTTTAATTGAAAGCTTGTATGAAGGGTTGAACGAGAAAATTACTGTCTCAATTTTATTTAATAAAAATTTTATTTTTAAGTTAAAAAGCTTAAATATTTTTAAAAGACGAGAAGACCCTATAGAGTTTTATATTTTTTTTAATTAATTTTTAAATTATTTATTAAATTATAGGAAATATTTTATTGGGGTGATAAATAAATTTAATAAACTTTATTTATTTTTAAACATTAATTTATGATATTATGATCCAAATTTTTTGATTATAAGATTAAATTACCTTAGGGATAACAGCGTAATTTTTTTTGAGAGTTCTTATTGAAAAAAAAGATTGCGACCTCGATGTTGGATTAAAATTTATTTTTGGTGTAGAAGCTAAGAAAATTAAGTCTGTTCGACTTTTAAAATTTTACATGATCTGAGTTTAAACCGGTGTGAGCCAGGTTGGTTTCTATCTTTAAATAATTATAATATTTTAGTACGAAAGGACCAAATATTAATAAAATTTATTTAAATTTTGAATATTATTGTTATTTTGGCAGATTAGTGCATTAAATTTAGAATTTAATTATGTAATTTATTACAGATAATACTTGTTTTATAAAGATTTAATTTTAATATTAATTAGAAGATTGTTATTAGTAATTTGTGTTTTAATCAGTGTTGCTTTTTTAACTTTACTTGAACGTAAAGTATTAGGTTATATTCAAATTCGTAAAGGTCCTAATAAAGTTGGTATATTAGGAATTATTCAACCTTTTAGTGATGCTATTAAATTATTTACTAAAGAATCTATTTTTCCTTCTATGTCTAACATTAATATATATTATATATCTCCTATTATAAATTTATTTTTATCTTTAGTTTTATGATTGTGTATTCCTTTTTTTAGAGGTTTATTAAATTTTAATTTAGGTGTTTTGTATTTTTTATGTATTTCTAGTTTAAGAGTTTATACTATTATAATTGCTGGTTGGTCTTCAAATTCTAATTATTCTTTATTAGGAGGTATACGTTCTGTTGCTCAAACTATTTCATATGAAGTTAGTTTATCTTTAATTTTACTTTGTTTTTTATTTTTAATTTTAAGTTTAAATTTAATGGATTTTATATATTATCAGGAATATATTTGATTTTTTTATCTTTGTTTTCCTTTATGTATAATTTGAATTGTATCAAGTTTAGCAGAAACGAATCGTACTCCTTTTGATTTTGCGGAAGGAGAATCTGAATTAGTGTCAGGGTTTAATGTTGAATATAGGAGAGGGGGATTTGCTTTATTATTTTTAGCAGAGTATTCAAGAATTCTTTTTATAAGTATATTATGTTGTTTGTTGTTTTTAGGAGCAAATTTTTATTCTTTTTATTTTTTTTTAAAATTAGGATTTATATCTTTTTTTTGAATTTGAGTTCGAGGGACTTTACCTCGATTTCGTTATGATAAATTAATATATTTGGCTTGAAAAAGATTTTTACCTGTATCTTTAAATTATTTATTTTTTTTTTTAGGATTAAAATTATTATTTTTTTCTTTAATTATTTAGTTAATTAATTTTAGTATAAAAGTTAATAGAATAGGGTTCTATCTTATATTTTCAAAATATATGCTTATTTCAAGCTCATTAACTAATTTTTAAAAATAATATTATCTCAATATGTATTTAAAATAGGTAATATTAAATAAATTATAAAATATAAAATTGTTAATATTTGGCCAATTATAATATAAGGATCTTCTACTGGTCGTGCACCAATTCATGTTAATAAAATAATAATTGAAGTTAAATTTCAAAATATAATTTTATTTAATGGATAAAATTGTATTCTTTGAATTTTTTTATTATTTATGAAAGGTAGAAATAATAAAATAGCAATTGATATGATTAATGCGATTACTCCCCCTAATTTATTAGGGATAGAACGTAAAATAGCATAAGCGAATAAAAAATATCATTCTGGTTGGATATGAATAGGAGTTACTAATGGATTTGCTGGAATAAAATTATCTGGGTCTCCTAATATATATGGATTTATTAAAGTTAGTATAATTAATATTATTAATATAAAAATAAATCCGAAAATATCTTTAAAGGAAAAATATGGATGAAATGGAATTTTATCAATATTTCTATTAGTCCCTAAAGGATTATTTGATCCTGTTTGATGAAGAAATAGCAAATGAATTATTACTATAGCAGAAATAATAAATGGTATTAAAAAATGTAAAGTATAAAATCGAGTTAGTGTAGCATTATCAACCGCAAATCCTCCCCATAATCATTGAACAATGCTATTTCCTAAATAAGGAATTGCAGATAAAAGATTAGTAATTACAGTTGCTCCTCAAAAAGATATTTGCCCTCAAGGTAATACATATCCTAAGAAAGCTGTTGCTATAACAATAAATAAAATAATTACTCCTATAATTCAGGTTTTTTTTAAATTATATGATCTGTAATAAATTCCTCGTCCAATATGAAGATAAATACAAATAAAAAAAAATGAAGCTCCATTAGCATGTAAAGTTCGAATTAATCATCCATAATTAACATCTCGACAAATATGAATTACTCTATTAAATGCTATATTAATATCTGCGGTGTAATGTATAGATAAAAATAATCCTGTAATAATTTGAATTATTAAACAAAGACCTAATAAGGATCCAAAATTTCATCAAGTTGAAATATTTGAAGGAGAAGGTAGATCAATTAATGATTGGTTTACAATATTTAAAGGAATATTAAAACGTATAGGGTTTTTCATTAGAAACTTTGTCGTAAAGGTCCTGATTTAAAGTCTGTAATTTTTACTACGGCAATTAAAGTGATGAATAGATAAATAATTATTATAAATATAATTAAGTTTGAAGGTTTATTATAAAATTTTCTTAATCTTAAATAATTAAAATTTGAGTTGATTTCAAAATTGATCATTTGAATTATTCTTATTAATAAATCTAAATTTATAAAAAAAATAATATTAAAATTTAATATAATAATTATAAAAATAATTAATTTTTTATTAAATTTAAATTTTTCATTTGATGCAATTCTTGTTATATAAATAAATAAAACTAATATTCCCCCAATTATAATTAAAAATAAAATATAGGAAAATCAAAAATTTATATTTAGAAATCCTGTAATTAGAGATACAGAAATAGTTTGTAAAAGTAAAATTATTCCTATTGATAGTGGATGTATTATAAAAATAAAAGAAAAAGATAAAAAAATGTTTAATAATAACAATAATATAATACAGAAGATAGTTTAAATAAAATATTAATTTTGGAGATTAATGATAGGAGTAATTTCTTTCTTCTGAAGTTTTAAAAGAAAATCTTATTTTTGGCTTACAAGACCAATATTTTAATTAAATTATTAAAACTAATGTTAATATTATTTTCAATTATTATATATATTTCAGGGATTTTAGTATTTTGTTTAAAACGTAAACATTTACTATTAATATTATTAAGTTTAGAATTTATTGTTTTATCTTTATATTTTAATCTTTTTTTATTTTTAAGATATTTTAATAATGAATTTTATTTTTCAATAATTTTTATAACAATAAGAGTTTGTGAGGGGGCATTAGGGTTAGCTTTATTAGTATCTTTAATTCGAACTCATAGAAATGATTATTTTCAAACATTTAGAATTTTATGATAAAATTTTTATTTATAATAATATTTATAATTCCTTTAAGATTTAAAAAAAAAATATTTTGATTAAATCAATATTTGATTTTTTTAATTTTTTTTTTATTTTTATTTATATTTAGATTTAATTATATATATTTAAATATTAGGTATAGATTTGGGTGTGATTTATTGTCTTATATCATGATTATGTTAACATTATGAATTTGTTCATTAATAATTATAGCAAGAGAAAAATTGTATATAAAAAATTATTATTATAATTTTTTTTTATTTTTAATTTTAATATTAATAATTTCTTTATACTGTACTTTTGGTACTATTAATTTATTAATATTTTATTTATTTTTTGAAATAAGATTAATCCCTACTTTAATTTTAATTATTGGATGAGGTTATCAACCTGAACGAATTCAAGCTGGTATTTATTTATTATTTTATACAATAATAGCTTCTTTACCAATATTAATTTCAATTTTTTATTATTATATAAATTATTTTACGTTAAATTTTTATTTTTTTGAAAATATTGATTATTTTATTATTTATTTAATAATAAATTTAGTATTTTTTGTTAAAATACCTATATATTTTGTACATTTATGATTACCTAAAGCTCATGTAGAAGCTCCTGTTTCAGGGTCTATAATTTTGGCTGGAATTATATTAAAATTAGGGGGGTATGGTTTAATACGAGTTATGAAAATATTTGTTAAACTTAGAATATCAATTAATTATATTATTATTATTATTTCTTTAGTTGGGGGTGTTTTTGTTTCTTTAATATGTTTACGTCAAACAGATATTAAATCTCTAATTGCTTATTCATCTATTTCTCATATAGGTTTAGTTTTATCTGGAATTATAACTTTAAATTATTGAGGTATATGTGGGGCTTTTTTAATAATAATTGCTCATGGTCTTTGTTCTTCTGGTTTATTTTGTTTGGCTAATATAAATTATGAACGTCTTAATAGACGTAGTATATTTTTAAATAAAGGATTAATTAATTTAATACCAGGAATAACTTTTTGATGATTTATATTTAGAGTTTGTAATATATCTGCACCACCTTCTCTAAATTTATTAGGGGAAATTATATTAATTAATAGTTTAATTAGATGGAGAGTTTTAACTAGAATTATAATATGTTTATTATTATTTTTTAGAGCTGCTTATTCATTATATTTATATTCATATACTCAACACGGAAAATTTTATTCTGGGTTATATAGTATATATGGTGGTAATATTCGTGAGTATTTATTATTATTTTTACATTGATTTCCTTTAAATTTATTATTATTAAAAAGCGAATATTTTGTAAATTGAGTTTATCTAAATAGTTTAAAAAAAATATTGATTTGTGGGATCAATGATATAATTATTTATTTTAGATAATTTTTTCTATTTGTATTTTATATAGTGGAATTTTATTTTTTTTTAGATTAATATTTTTTATTAGTAGATTGAATTTAATGGTTTTAGATTATAGAATTATATTAGAATTAGATATTTTAACTTTAAATTCTACTAGAGTATTAATAACAATTTTATTAGATTGAATATCATTATTATTTATAAGTTTTGTTTTATTAATTTCTTCAATAGTAATTTTATATAGAAAAGAATATATAATAATGGATTTATTTTTAAATCGGTTTATTATATTAGTTATAATATTTGTTATATCAATAATATTATTAATTATTAGTCCTAATTTAATTAGAATTTTATTAGGATGAGATGGGTTAGGATTAGTATCATATTGTTTAGTTATTTATTACCAAAATGTTAAATCTTTTAATGCTGGCATATTAACTGCATTAACTAATCGATTAGGTGATGTTGCTTTATTAATTTCTATTGCTTGAATAATAAATTATGGTAGATGAAATTATATTTATTATTTAGACTTTATAAAGAATGATAATAATATAGTTTTAATTAGTTATTTAGTTATTTTTGCTGCTTTTACAAAAAGTGCTCAAATTCCTTTTTCTTCATGGTTGCCTGCTGCAATAGCAGCTCCTACTCCAGTATCTTCTTTAGTTCATTCTTCTACATTAGTAACAGCAGGGGTTTATTTATTAATTCGTTTTAATTTCTCTTTTACAGAGAATATAATATTATTGATATTATTTTTTTCTAGTATAACAATATTTATAGCTGGATTAGGGGCAAATTTTGAGTATGATTTAAAAAAAATTATTGCATTATCTACTTTAAGTCAATTAGGACTTATAATAAGAATTTTATTTTTAGGAAGATGAAAGTTAGCTTTTTTTCATTTATTAACACATGCTTTATTTAAAGCTTTATTATTTATATGTGCAGGTTGTATAATTCATAATTTAATAAATTGTCAGGATATTCGATTTATAGGTGGATTTATTAAACAATTACCTTTAACTTGTAGATTTTTTAATATTTCTAATTTAGCTTTATGTGGTTTACCATTTTTATCTGGATTTTATTCTAAAGATTTAATTTTGGAAATTTTATCAATAAATTATTTAAATATATATATATATATTATTTTTTTTATTTCTACAGGTTTAACTGTTTTTTACACATTTCGTTTATTATATTATAGACTTATAGGAGATTTTAATTTTTTGAGATTTAATTGTATTCAAGACTCAAGATTTATTATATTAAAAGGAATATCGGGCTTAATTTTTTTTGTTATTTTTATAGGAAGAATATTAAATTGACTAATTTTTCCTGTTCCTTATTTTATTTGTTTACCATTTTATATAAAAATAATAACTTTAATTATTATTATTTTAGGAGCGTGATTAGGGTATCAGTTTTCTTTGTTTTCTATAAATTATACTAATAAAAGTTTAATTTATAATAAGTTTTCTTATTTTTGTGCGTCAATATGAAATATACCTTTTATTTCTACAATTAGTATAAATTTTTTACCTTTATATTTAAGAAAAGTTTATTATAAAACATTTGATCAAGGCTGATATGAATATTTTGGTAGTCAAAATATTTATTATAATTTAAAATCAATAACATTATTTTTTCGTATTTTATTTAATAATAACTTAAAAATTTATTTAATTTTATTAGTTTTTTGAGTTATAATTTTATTAATAAATTTAATTTATTTAAATAGCTTATTTAGAGCATGATAGTGAAGTTATCAAGGAAATATTTTTATTTTTAAATATTTATAAAAAAGTATTTTTTAATTTTACAATGAAAATGTAATGTTTTATATAAACTATATAAATAGAAATAATAATGGAATTTCACCACTAAAAATTTAAGTTAGAAGCTTAATTTTGAATCTCTTATTTCTTTAATTGGAGTTTAACTCAATAATATTATTAACAGTAATATACCTCTTTTTGGTTTCAATTAAAAATAAGGGTTTTTATAACCAAAATTTTAGGTCGAAACTAAATACAATTTTTTGTTTCTTATTTAAGATAAATTGAGTATTCAATACTTTTTAAATGCAAATTAAATGTTATAATTAACTATTATCCTAATAAATTCAATTTAATGCTCCTTGATTTCATTCATGATAAAGTCCAATTAATAAAATAATTAAAAAGAAAAAACTTAATATAGTGTATATTAAAATATTTGTGATTTTTAAAGTTAAAATTAATGGAATTAATAGTGTAATTTCTACATCAAAAATTAAAAAAATTACGGCAATTAAAAAAAATTGAATTGAGAAAGGTAATCGTGCTGCACTTTTAGGGTCAAACCCACATTCAAATGGTGAAGTTTTTTCTCGATCTATAAAAGTTTTTTTTGAAATAATTGAAGCTATGATTATTATAATTAAAGAGATTAATAAAATAATTACTGATAAATAAAATAATATGAAGATTATTTATACTAATTTATTTAGATCTTTTAATTGGAAATTAAAAATAATTTTTATACTATATAAATTATCTACCTCATCAATAAATAGAAATATATAAAAATAATCATACTACATCTACAAAATGTCAATATCAAGCAGCAGCTTCAAATCCAAAATGATGTATAGATGAGAAGTGATTATTTAAATGACGAAAATAACAAATTATTAAGAATGTAGTTCCAATAATAACATGTAATCCATGAAATCCAGTAGCTATAAAAAAAGTTGATCCATAAATTGCATCAGAAATAGTAAAGGATGCTTCAATATACTCATATGCTTGAAGTGCTGTAAAATAGATTCCTAGAATTACTGTTAACAATAATCCTTGTTTAGTTATATTAAAATTATTTTCTATTAATCTATGATGGGCTCAAGTAACAGTTAAACCCGATGTTAATAAAATTAAAGTATTAAGTAAAGGAATTTGAATTGGGTTAAATGTTAAAATTCCTTTTGGGGGTCACATTATTCCTAATTCAATAGATGGAGATAATCTTCTATGAAAAAATCTTCAAAAAAATCTTAAGAAAAAAAATACCTCAGATGTAATAAATAAAATTATCCCTCATCGTAATCCTAAAGTTACGTTAAAAGTATGTAATCCTTGAAAGGTTCCTTCTCGTGAAATATCTCGTCATCATTGATATATGATAAGTATAGTAATTAATGAACCTAAAATAAATAAATTGTTATTATAAAAATGAAATCATTTAATTAATCCTATTATAGTAATTATTGCTCTTAATGCTCCTATTAAAGGTCAAGGTCTAACATCAACTAAATGAAATGGGTGATTTTTATTTGTAGACATTAATTAACTTCTCTAGAATATAAAGTTCTTAAAATAGCAAATACATAAGATTGAATAATTGCAACCGCTGATTCTAGTAATAATAATAATAATTGAATAATAATTAAAATATTGATTATTATTATTGATAATATGGGGCCAGTATTTCCTAATAATGTTATTAATAAGTGTCCGGCAATTATATTAGCAGCTAATCGAACAGCCAATGTTCCTGGGCGAATAATATTTCTAATTGATTCAATACATACTATAAAAGGTATAAGAATAGGGGGTGTTCCTTGAGGAACTAAGTGAGCAAGTATATGTGTGGTATTATTAATTCACCCATAAATTATAAATCTTAATCATAATGGTAATGCTAATGTTAATGTTAAAGTTAAATGTCTTGTTCTTGTGAAAATATAAGGAAATAACCCTAAAAAATTATTAAATAAAATTATTGAGAATAAAGAAATAAACATTAATGTTGATCCTTTAATTTTATTTCCCAATAAAATTTTAAATTCTTTATGTAAAGTTAAACAAATTTTAATTCATAAAAAATTTATGCGTGATGGAATTAATCAATATATTGTAGGAATTATTAATAATCCTAAAAAAGTTCTTATTCAATTTAAAGATAAATTATATATTGTTCCTGGATCAAATGAAGAAAATAAATTTGTTATCATTTTCAATTTAATTTATTTTTTGAAATTATAGGCTTATAAGAATTATTAAATAAATATAAAAAAGAGAAATAATTTAAAGATCTATATATTATAAAAATTGTAATAAATAACATAAATAATATTAATCAATTTATTGGGGCTATTTGAGGGATTAAGAAATATTAATTATTTAATAATTTTAGTTTGACAATCTAATGTTATAATTTAACTAATTTCTTCATCAGAAATAGTTGTTAATCTATTATAATGTGGTTTAAGAGACCAATACTTACTTTCAGTCATCTAATGAATTTATACTAGAAATTCATTTAATAAAAAATTTTGGGGCAATACTTTCTAGTACAATAGGTATAAATCTATGATTTGCCCCACAAATTTCTGAACATTGTCCATAAAACAGTCCCGCACGATTTATAAAAAAATTAATTTGATTTAGACGACCAGGGGTTGCATCAATTTTAACACTTAATGATGGGATTGTTCATGAATGTAATACATCAGCTGCTGTTACTATTATTCGAATTTGAGAATTATAAGGTAAAATAACTCGATTATCAACATCTAATAAACGAAAATTATTTATTTTTAATTCATTTAATGAAGTTATATATGAATCAAATTCTACTTGCTTAAAGTCTGTGTATTCATAAGATCAATATCATTGATGTCCAATAGATTTAATTGAAACTAAAGGATTATTAATTTCATCTAATAAATATAATAAATTTAGTGAAGGTAATGCGATAAAAATTAATGTAAAAGCAGGTAAGATTGTTCAAATTAATTCAATTATTTGACCTTCTAATAAATAACGGTAATTTAATTTATTTATAAATAATCTTATTATTAAGTATCCTACTAATATTGTAATTATTAAAAGAATTATTAATGTATGATCATGAAAATAAATTAGTTGTTCTATTAAAGGAGAAGCTCTATCCTGGGTTGAGATTGAATATCATGTAGCCATTTCTAAAAAAAGTTTAAACTTTATATATGGGGCTTAAATCCACCGCACTAATCTGCCACATTAGAAATTAGAAGACAGCATAGGTAATTCTGAATATCTATGTTCAGCGGGCGGCATTAATTGAAATCATTCAATTGAAGATGTTATTTGTATAGAGGAGATTCTTTTTCGTATACAAGTCAGTCTTTCTCAGATAATAAAAATAAAAATAAAAATAGCAATTAAAGAAATTATTGATCCAATAGAAGAAATAATATTTCATGAAGTATAAGCATCTGGGTAATCAGAATAACGACGGGGTATGCCTCTTAATCCTAAAAAATGTTGGGGGAAAAAAGTTAAATTTACACCAATAAATATTGTTAAAAATTGAATTTTTAAGTATTTATTATTCAATGAAAGACCAGTAAATAAGGGGAATCATTGAATGAATCCAGCTATAATAGCAAATACTGCTCCTATTGATAATACATAATGAAAATGAGCTACAACATAATATGTATCATGTAAAATAATATCAATTGATGAATTAGCAAGAATTACTCCAGTTAATCCCCCCACAGTAAAAAGAAATACAAATCCTAATGCTCAAAGTATTGAAGGAGAATAATTAATTTGAGTCCCATGTAAAGTTGCTAATCATCTAAAAATTTTAATTCCAGTTGGAACTGCAATAATTATAGTTGCAGAAGTAAAATATGCCCGAGTATCAACATCTATCCCAACAGTAAATATATGATGGGCTCATACTACAAATCCTAATAATCCAATAGCTATTATAGCATAAATTATTCCTAATGTTCCAAATGTTTCTTTTTTTCCTCTTTCTTGTCTAATAATATGGGAGATTATTCCAAATCCCGGTAAAATTAAAATATAAACTTCTGGATGCCCAAAAAATCAAAATAAATGTTGGTATAAAATTGGATCTCCCCCTCCAGCAGGGTCAAAAAATGATGTATTGATATTTCGATCTGTTAATAATATAGTAATAGCTCCTGCTAAAACTGGTAAAGATAATAATAATAATAAAGCAGTGATTGCTACTGATCAAACAAATAAAGGTATACGATCAAATGTTATACCTGTTGATCGTATATTAATTACAGTTGTAATAAAATTTACAGCTCCTAAAATAGAAGAGATTCCAGCTAAATGTAATCTAAAAATTGCTAAATCTACAGAAGCTCCACCATGAGCAATATTTGAAGATAAGGGAGGATAAACTGTTCAACCAGTTCCTGCCCCTCTTTCAACTATTCTTCTTATTAATAATAAAGATAGTGATGGGGGCAATAATCAAAATCTTATATTATTTATGCGAGGAAAAGCTATATCAGGTGCGCCAAGTATAAGGGGAACGAGTCAATTTCCAAACCCCCCAATTATAATTGGTATTACTATAAAAAAAATTATAATAAAAGCATGAGCAGTAACAATAACATTATAAATTTGATCATCTCCAATTAATGTTCCCGGGTTTCCTAATTCAGCTCGAATTAAAATTCTTAAGGAAGTTCCAATTATTCCTGATCATGCTCCAAAAATAAAATATAATGTACCAATATCTTTATGGTTTGTTGAAAATAATCATTTATTCAGGTAAAATGGCTGAGCTTAGGCGATAAATTGTAAATTTATTCACGAAAAATTTTTCTTTTACCAGGCCTTATATTCAACAATGATTTTAAATTGCAAGTTTAAAGGAGGAGAGATCCTAAGGCTTAAAGATGGATCTTTATTAGTAGTTTTGAAGACTACGAGTTTATTTAACTTAAATCCTTAAAATAAGTTAAATAATGAAGTAATTATTAATAATCCTATAATAGTTAATAAATTAAAAAATATTAATAAGGAATTTTTTATTGATTTATTGAAATAGTAGTTTAATTCATTTATATTAATTATTAATGTAGTAAATGTAATTCGCATATAAAAATATAATGTTAATAATGTTATTATTACTATAATTAATCTAATAAGGTAAAAGTTATTTTCAATTATTATTTGAATTGTTATTCATTTAGGAAGGAATCCTAGAAAAGGGGGTAATCCTCCTAAAGATAAAAAATTTATAATGAAAAATATTTTTAGAATAGGTTTATTATTTAAATAAATAAATAATTGTTTTAAATAGAAAATATTATTAATTTTAAGAATTAAAATAATATTTATTGAAATGATTATGTAAGTAATAAAATAAATTAATCAAATTGATTCTATAAAAAATATAGATCTAATTATTCATCCAATATGATTAATTGATGAATAAGCTATAATTTTTCGTAGGCTAGTTTGATTGATTCCTATAATTCCTCTGATTAATATTGAAAATAAAATAATCATAGATAAAAATTCGATTATTTTATTATTATATATAATTAAAATTATTGGGGCTATTTTTTGTCATGTTAATAAAATTAGACAATTTATTCAATTTAAACCTTCTATAACTTCAGGAAATCAAAAATGGAATGGGGCTGCTCCCATTTTTGTTAATAAAGAAGAATTAAAGATTATATTTAAATTGTTTTCCCAATTTGAGAAAAAATTAGATGATATTATAATAATTGAGAATAATATGATTGTAGAAGCTAATGCTTGAGTGATAAAATATTTTAAAGCTGCTTCGTTATTTATTATATTTTTAGTATTTCTAAATAATGGAATAATTGATAATAAATTAATTTCTAATCCTATTCATATTCCTAATCATGAATATGAAGAAATAGAAATTATTGATCCAATTATTAAAGTTATTACGAATATTAATTTGTAAATATTAAAAATTAAAAAGAAAAGGATTATAACCTTTATATTAGGGGTATGAACCCTTTAGCTTAATTAGCTTATCTTTTTTATATTTTAGTATATGATGTACAAAAATTTTTGATATTTTAAGAAATAGTTTAATTCTATTAAATATAATGAAGGTAAAATTTACATTTTTTATTCTATCAAAATAATTCTTTTTATCAGACACTTCATTTTTTTTAATTGATAAAAAAGATTTAATAGTTTGATTACTATTAATGATAATTTCCTATTAAATTTGTTAACAATATTTAGTAATTTTAAAATTTAATTATTGGAATTTGATATTAAATATTAAAAAATTTTAATTATTATTATCAATTTATTTAAATATAAAAATTTTTTATTTTTTTTTTTTAAAAATTTGGCCAAAATTCATACTAAATGTATTTTAAGATATGGTGAATTTTAAAAATTTGCATTTTTTGCACGCAAAAAAACTTTTTTTTAGGGTAAAGAATAAAAGTTAACAAGTAGAATTTAAAATTAAAATTAAAAAATTTTTAAGAAAAAATTTTAAAATTTTTTACATATATAAAAGTAAAATTAGTATATAAAATATTAGTATATATATATATATTAATATATAGTGTTTAATATATTAATATTATATATTTATCAATAATGATATCCGTATCTTATGTGATATTTGATCGATATTATTTATTTGTATAATATATTAAATGAATTTAATTAAGAAAAAGAAAAAATAATTAGTTAATCAATATGTAAATAATACATAATTATTTAATTATTTATTAATATTATATATTAATATATAATATATATATATATATATAAAATATAAATTGTAATTATATAATTATATATACTAATATATTATATATTA